AACTCTAATAAATACTTGTATAAAATGAATTGAAAAAAAAAAAAAAAGAAATACAAAAAGAAATGGTAATGGGAGCATTTGTCCTATATGTACAAATCCAAATCGGGCGGATCTTTACCCGGAGTAGAGCATAAACCTAAAAAGATGAAAAAGACCCATTCAGGAACAAGAAAATACCATCGCGGTTTGGATTAAATCTCGATGAAAGAATACATCAATGAGAAGTTAATTCGATAAGTTTAATGACCCTTTCTTATAACTTCGAATTTTATAATGGAAAATCAAAAATATAAAAAAGGAGTAAAAACTCGTCTTTATTGAAAAATCGAAGAAAAGCCCTTTCGTTAGAAATAAGAAAGAACCTTTCTAGAAAAAAAGAAAGAGGACTGGAATCTATACATTGATTCACAATTTTTTTGAACCGTATGCATCAAAAGGCGCATGTACGGTTCCTAAGGGATACAATTTTACCCTAATCAACCGACTTTATCGAGAAAGATTACTTTTTTTAGGCCAAGGGATTAGTACTGGGCTTTCGAATCAACTTATTGGTCTTATGATATATCTCAGTATGGAGGATGAGACCAAAGAGCTGTATTTATTTGTAAACTCTCCTGGAGGCTGGGTAATACCTGGGATCGCCATTTATGATACTATGCAATTTGTGCGACCAGATATCCATACAATATGCATAGGATTAGCTGCTTCAATGGGATCTTTTATCCTGGTCGGAGGACAACTTAACAAACGTATAGCATTCCCTCACGCTTGGCGCCACTGAGGTTTTTATTTGAGAGAAAAAAGAAGACTATGCCTTCGCCATATGAATACTAAGTAATAATAGCATGGCACTTCGAATTCGATATGAGAAATTTTTGTATTGTTTTTTTTTTCAAAACATTCGATTTTGTATCGAGAGAGTAGTATGAGATAAGGGGTATTTCCGATTTTCTCTTATCTATCGGGAGTTCAGTTCAGCGTCACAAACTTTTTTGTTTTCATGCCGGAGAGTTCTTAACAATATTTATGTTATGAAAGAGTACGAAAAAAAAACTATTTTTTCCTTATTTGATCGGATTAAAAAGAAACTTTGGGATTGCTGAATCACAGACAAAAAAAGAAAAAAATAAACATATAAAGCAACGGAGCCATCATAGTATTTTTGAACTACTCCGAAAGGAAGGATGGCAATTTGATTATTTACCCATCTGAGTCTGATAGATTCTATTTTTCTCTTTCTTCAATAGAAAGGAGAGGGTTCAATTTTCTTGTATAGCCGTATGCACAAAAGATGCCTGTACGGTTGTTCAATTCTATCTTTTTTCTATTCTTTATCTTTCTTTTCTCTTTGCTTTATCATGCGAGATAGGAGAAGCTTTTATTTTGTTATATCATCAGGGTAATGATGCATGAACCTGCTTGTGGTTTTTATATGGCACAAGTAGGCGAATTTGTCGTGGAAGCGGGAGAACTGCTGAAACTGCGTGAAACCCTCACAAGGGTTTATGCAGAAAGAACGGGCAAACCCTTATGGGTTGTATCCGAAGATATGGAAAGAGATATTTTTATGTCAGCAACAGAAGCCCAAGCTTATGGAATTGTTGATTTTGTAGCGGTTCAAGGAAAATAACATGGATTTCGCGCAAATCTGTGATTTGAGATTTTATCTTCGAATTGAATATTCTATTAAATAGAAGTAATTCACCATCATTCGGTTAGGATCAATCTAAACCAACCCATCATATTATGTATATGATTCAACATGCCAACTATTAAACAACTTATTAGAAATACAAGACAGCCAATCAGAAATGTCACAAAATCCCCCGCTCTTCGGGGGTGCCCTCAGCGTCGAGGAACATGTACTAGGGTGTATGTGCGACTCGTTTAGATCATGAGCTGTCACAAAAGCAAGAAAACCACTTTTACAGTATCAATGATCAGTACCGGTGAATGGGATAGGATGGAAAAAGGAACTCCATCCATTATTAAAAAAAAAACTCTACCATATCCCCCTATTGTGTATGAAGTTTATGGTTTCCGTTGGTGTAAATCCAATCACCTGAATTTAAGATGATAAGAAATTCTCCATTGGTAACAAATGGTTATCCATTAAGCGGAGGAAATCTTACTTAAAAAGCATAAAACATAAAGATTAGGTAGGCTCCTAATCTGGCAAGAACGGACTAAGAGGGTCAGCTACCCAGCAAACTTTCATAATTAAATACCGTTACTGTATAGGTAGATCTGATTGTGAAAGACCTATTACTGGATAATTCATGGGTAGAGCCAAAGCGTGTGAACTATACAAGTTCCCAATAACATCAATTAGTTGATTAAATAGTAAATTAAAGTATAAAGTAAAGGCTCCGGTGTATAGAGAAGACCTCACCGTTTAAGAAGTAACCATAGAAACGAAGGAACCCACTATTTCTTTTTTTATTTCTTTTATTTACTATATTTTTGATACCTAGGAAAATACAATTTCTTATTTCTGTCT